ATATATTGGCCTGAGACAGGATCTCAGGGGAAGGAATAGTTTAGTTTGAAAGATTATTATTTTTAATAGTATAAAAAGATGCATTTTGGGTGCCGTTTCCTGCCACTTGAGACTTTTCTGCTTTCGGGGGGTTTGCAGAAGTATTAAGGATCTCAGGGGTTTAGGGGGGGGGGGGGTTTAACGAGAAAAATCCAATAAGGGGGCGTAGTGATGAGATGTTAGGGGAAAAAATAACATATTATGCTCTTGAATTCACTTATGCAACTTTAAAATTTAAGTCTATAAATAATGATTCAGTTGTACGAATGCGGGCTGTTAATACCACCTTATGAAGATAACTTCAGCGGGCACTGTGAAATGTCAATTGAAAAGGAAAAAAAAAAAGAAAAACCCCCTATCCTCTGGAAGGAACGCCCGGCATGGTGGATCATCTCGCCAGCCGCTTGACACCATTAACTTATGCAAGGCATAGTGTGAGAATTAGTGGAGCGTAAGCAAGTTATGGCCCTGAAATAGGAACCAGATGCCAGGAATAGTTCAGTTGTTCTACCCCCACGATATTTGCCCCTGACCTTCAGGGGTAATATGCATTTAGGAATCACAGGTTGGTCGGTTCTTACTGCAATTGATTGGCCTAAGGACGAGATGTTGAGTACTTGGTATATCTTTGTCAAAGAATTTATTTCTAGGTCCTAACTTGCCAGTCCTTAAGAGTTACTATTTAGTTCAAGTTAAATTTTTTTGTGGATTAAAAATTGAAGATTCTTTATTACTTGTATTGGTGTGTACAGCTAAATGGTGATATTACATATATGTCCCTAGATCATGGTTATATATGCACCTAAAAAATATGTCTATGAAACATATTAATAGGATTTTAGTAAACATGTGTATCTTGCGTACATGTGCAATTCGACTGTTGGGGGAAGAGTCGAATTGCACATATTAAATTATCTGTCTATTTGTCAGAGAATAGTTTAATGTAGAACGTTAGCTTTGGGAGCTAATAGTGGGGGTTAAAGCCCCCTTTCTTTGAGCAATAGGGAGGATTTTAACCTCCGACGTCCGGTTTACAAGACCGGCGCTCTGGGTACTGAGCTACTAATGCATTGTCAGCCTAAGACTTTATTTTCTACTAATGCTGTCGCAGGTATGATAAGTAAGAAGAGGGCGAAGTAGGTTAGGGATGCAATTTGACCAATAATAATATATGGGTCTTCAACGGGCATTCCGCCAATTCATGTGAGGATGGCTACGTTTGCAATGAGTGCTCAGAATAGGAACTGGGTGATGGGACGAAATGTGAGACTTCGTTGTTTGGATGTGTGGAGGATCGGGACGACTATAAGCACAAGGATGGAAGCTAGGAGGGCAAGGACACCTCCTAGTTTGTTTGGAATTGAGCGCAGAATTGCATATGCAAACAGGAAGTATCACTCGGGTTTAATATGAGGGGGAGTGACGAGGGGGTTTGCAGGTGTGAAGTTATCTGGGTCTCCTAGGAGGTTAGGGGCAAATAATGCGAGGCAAGTTAATAGGATAATCACACCTGCAAATCCCAGTAGGTCTTTGTAAGAGAAGTACGGGTGGAAGGAAATTTTATCTGTGTCTGAGTTTAGGCCCAGAGGATTATTTGAGCCCGTTTCGTGTAAGAAGAGAAGGTGAAGTATAGTTATGGCTGCAACAATAAAGGGGAGGAGAAAATGGAAAGCAAAGAATCGGGTTAGGGTTGCATTGTCTACTGAGAAACCCCCTCAAATTCATTGAACAAGGGTACCGCCTACATAAGGGACAGCGGAAAGAAGGTTGGTAATAACAGTAGCCCCTCAGAATGATATTTGTCCTCATGGAAGGACATAGCCTACGAAGGCTGTTGCTATTACAAGGAGGAGAAGGACAACACCGATGTTTCATGTTTCTTTATAAAGATAGGAGCCGTAATAGAGCCCTCGTCCGATGTGAAGGTAAATGCAGATAAAAAAGAAGGATGCTCCATTGGCGTGAAGATTACGGATTAGTCAGCCGTAGTTTACGTCTCGGCAGATGTGGGCAACAGAGGAGAAGGCTGTGGCAATATCGGAGGTGTAGTGTATAGCAAGGAAGAGTCCTGTAAGGAGCTGAGAGATTAGGCAGAGGCCGAGGAGGGAGCCGAAATTTCATCAGACAGAAATATTTGATGGTGCAGGTAGGTCAACTACTGCGTGGTTAGCAATTTTTAATAGGGGGTGGGTCTTTCGAAGGCTTGCCATTAAGGTTCCTGTAGTTGAGTAACAACGGTGGTTTTTCAAGCCATGGGGCCGGGTTAAAGTCCCGGGAGGAATTATGTCTTTTTTCATGTCTTTGTCATTATCAGGGTTGGTTTTGGGGTTAGTGGTGGTCGCTTCTAATCCTTCCCCCTATTTTGCTGCATTGGGATTAGTTGCTGCGGCAGGTGTGGGGTGCGGAATTTTAGTTTGGCATGGTGGTTCATTTCTTTGTTTAATTTTATTTTTAATCTACTTAGGCGGGATGTTAGTTGTGTTTGCTTATTGTGCGGCTCTTGCTGCTGATTCTCATTGAGAGGGCTTGGGGAGCCGATCAGTTGCGTTATCAATTTTAATTTATGGGGTGGTAATGCTAGTATTTGTTGGTCTTCTTTATGGGGGGTGATATGAGTCTTCTTGGGTAACTGCAGAGGAGTTTCATGAGCTTGCTGTGCATCGTGGGGATGCTGTGGGCATTGCGTTAATATATTTGTCGGGAGGAAAAATATTAATGATTGCTGCTTGAACTTTGTTGCTAACTCTTTTTGTGGTAATAGAGTTAGTTCGTGGATTAAGTCGAGGGGCTCTTCGATCCATTTAAATGAGTAGGAGAAGAGCTGTCAGGGTTAGAGTCAGGAGGAAGAGGGCGAGGTATGTCTTGATTATACCGTGTTGAACGTTGCTTGTTGTTGTGACTAAAGGGGCGTTAAGTGAAGCTAGGGCCTTTGGGCCTGTTTTTTCAAATCATGTCTGATCAATTATTTGGCTGGCAATTGTTTGGCCCAGTACGAGGTTCAGTTTAGGTGTGAGTCGATGGACTACTGCTGGGAAGAACCCAAGCATATTGGAGAAGTGGTGAGGGGCAAGTTGTGGGGTTGGTTTAAATTGTTTATTTGTTAGTGATGCCAGTTCTAAGGCAAGAAGTAATCCTAGAATTGTAACGATTAATGCGGCTAGTTTAAGTAGAGGGGGTATCGTTATAACTGGTGTTTTTAGGGGAACAATATTTGAGGTAATTAGGAGGCCTGCAATGATGCTTCCTCAGGCTAGGCGTTTGATAGGATTAATTACTGCGGGATTGTTTTCATTGATGGGTGAGAGTGAAGAGAATCGAGGGTGGCCCATAGAGACGAAAAAAACTACACGTAGGCTGTAGATGGCTGTGAAAGAGGTGGCCAGAAGGGTCATGGCGAGGGCTCAGGCGTTTAGGTAAGAGTTGTTTAGGGCTTCAATGATGGCGTCTTTAGAGAAGAACCCTGCTAGGAAAGGTGTGCCTGTTAAAGCCAGGCTTCCGATAGTAAGGCAAGAAGATGTAAAGGGGGTTAAATGGTGTATTCCTCCTATTTTTCGAATGTCTTGTTCATCGTTTAGGCTGTGGATAATTGAGCCTGAGCAGAGGAAAAGTATTGCTTTGAAGAAGGCGTGGGTACAGATGTGAAGGAAGGCAAGTTGGGGCTGGTTAAGGCCGATGGTGACTATCATTAGGCCTAGTTGGCTGGAAGTTGAAAAAGCGACGATTTTTTTGATATCATTTTGGGTTAGGGCGCAGGTGGCAGTGAAGACGGTAGTTAGGGCTCCAAGGCATAGGCATGTGGTAAGGGCTGTCTGGTTGTTTTCTATTAAGGGGCTCATTCGGATTAAAAGAAAGATGCCTGCAACGACCATAGTGCTGGAGTGAAGTAGGGCAGAGACCGGTGTGGGACCCTCCATGGCAGAGGGAAGTCACGGGTGTAGGCCAAATTGGGCGGATTTACCAGTGGCAGCAATGATTAGACCGAGAAGGGGGAAGGTGAGGTCTAGGTCTTTTGCGGCTGAAAATATCTGTTGTATTTCTCACGAATTAAGGTTTATTGCTATTCAAGCTATAGCAAAGATTAGGCCGATGTCTCCCACACGATTATAAAGGACTGCCTGTAGAGCAGCGGTATTTGCATCTGCTCGTCCGTACCATCAGCCAATAAGGAGGAAGGACATAATGCCAACTCCTTCTCAGCCGATGAAAAGTTGGAATATATTGTTTGCGGTTACCAGGATGATTATAGCAATAAGGAAGATTAGTAGGTATTTGAAGAATCGGTTTATATACGGGTCGGCGTGCATATATCAGGATGCAAATTCTAAGATTGATCAGGTTACGTATAGGGCAATTGGGGTGAAAATAATTGAATAGTGGTCAAATTTAAAACTGATGTTGATATCAAAAGTTAAAGTATTTATTCAGGTTCAGTTAGTGATGATTGCTTCTGCCCCTTCATTCAGGAATAAGAAGAGGGGGAGAAGGCTAACAAAGAAGGCCAGTTTTACTGCTGTTTTAACTTTTATAAGCGCTCAGTCACTTTTTTGGGGGTTTGGGCTGAGTGTTGTTAGGACAGGGTATGAAAGGAGTAGAAAAATGGTGATTAAGCTGGATGCTATGGTAAGGGAAGAGGGATGCATAGCTTCCACTTGGATTTGCACCAAGAGTTTTTGGTTCCTAAGACCAACGGATGAGCTGTTATCCTTTGGAAGCTGCAGTCGAGTGAGCCCTGGGGTTCAACCAAGGAGGCGAGGATTAGCAGTCTTCGTTGCTAGCGAGCCTCTCTCGGTGGATAAGGGGGTTTTAACCTCTGTTACTAGAATCACAATCTAACGTTTTGATTAAACTATATCTACAGGCAGCCCACCCTCAAATTAGCTCTGGTTTGAGAATTAATAGGCCTAAGGGGATAAGGTGAAGGGCCATTAGGAGGTGTTCTCGTGAGTGGGAGGGTTCTAAGGCAGTGATATGTGTTGGGAGTTGGCCTCGTTGGGTTATTAAGAATATGTAAAGAGAGTATCCTGCAGTAATTAGGGTTCCGGCACCTGTGAGGGCCAAGGTTCATCATGATCAGTTAAAAAGGGAGGAGATAATCATTAATTCGCCTATTAGGTTGGGGAGAGGGGGGAGGGCTAGGTTAGCCAGGGATGAAATAAATCATCATGTTGTTATTAGTGGGAGGGCTATTTGCAGTCCTCGGGCTAAAACTATTGTTCGACTGTGAGTGCGTTCATAATTGGTGTTTGCTAGGCAGAAAAGGGCGGAAGAGGTTAGTCCGTGGGCAATTATGAGAATTAGAGCCCCTGTAAAAGATCAGGGGGTTTGGATGAGGATGCCTCCAATCACTAGTCCTATGTGGCTTACAGACGAGTAAGCAATTAGGGATTTTAGGTCAGTTTGGCGCAGACAGATTGAGCCGGTTATGATCACACCTCAGAGGGCAAAAATAATAAAGGGGTAGCTTATTTTTTCGGTTGAGGGCTCAAAAATTGTAAGTATGCGTATTATACCGTACCCTCCTAATTTCAGTAAGACAGCAGCAAGGATTATGGAGCCTGCTACGGGTGCTTCTACGTGGGCTTTTGGAAGTCATAGGTGGACACCGTATAGTGGTATTTTTACTAGGAATGCTAATAAGCAGGCAGCCCATCATAGCTTGTCCCCGTAGCTCAGTAGTTGAATAGGGGCTGAGTATGAGAGGGTAAGGAATGATAGGGATCCTGCAGTATTTTGCAGGAGAAGGAGCGCTACAAGAAGCGGAAGGGACCCGGCTAGGGTGTAGAATAGGAAATAGGTTCCTGCATTAAGCCGCTCTGTCTGATTTCCTCATCGAGTAATTAGGATTAGTGTGGGAATTAGGGTTGCTTCGAATATAATATAAAATATAATAACTTCGGTTGCACCGAAGGCTAAGATTAAGAAAAATTGTAGGGATGTTAGCAGAGTAATGTACATTCGTTGTCGGTTAATTGGGTCTGTGGCGATATGGTTTTGACTGGCTAGAATTATGAGTGGGAGGAGTCAGCAGGTTAGTACTAGTAAGGGGGAGGAGAGGGGGTCAGTGGCCAGGTACGGGCTAAGGTAGGATCAGCCGACTTCTGAGAGGTTAATTAGCCATGTAAGGCTAATTAAGGCAATAATAAAACTGTGAAGGAGGGCTGAGGATCATAATCATTTGGCGGGGGCCAGTCAGATTGTTGGAACTAGCATGAGAGTGGGGAGAAGAATTTTTAGCATTGTAGGAGATTTAAGGTTTGTAGGTGGTCGGAGCCGTGGGTGCGGGCGGTAGCTACTAGGAGTGCTAGCCCTGCACTTGCTTCACAAGCTGAGAATGCTAAGAGGAGGAGGGGGGAGGCTGAAAAGCTAATGGTGCTCAGTTGGAGGGCCCATAGAGATAGGGCAATGAATAAGGAGAGCATTATTCCCTCTAAGCAGAGAAGGGCGGACAAGAGATGGGTTCGATGCAATGCTAAGCCTGTTAGGCCTAGCATAAAAGCAGAGGAGAAGGTAAAGTGAACGGGGGTCATCAGGTTAATTGTGGGCTTGAACCACAGACTTTTGAGCCGAAATCAAATATTATCCTTTTAACTAATTACCTATTCGGCTCATTCGAGTCCTCCTTGAAGTCATTCATAAATAAGACCGAGGGTTAGGAGGGCGAGAACAGCAAAGGCTCAGAGAAGGGTTAGTAATGGAGAGGGCAGTTGATCTCCTCAGGGGAGTGGGAGGAGGAGGGCGATTTCTAGGTCAAAAAGAAGGAAGAGAATTGCTACGAGAAAAAATCGAAGGGAGAAGGGAAGTCGGGCTGATCCAAGTGGGTCAAAGCCGCATTCGTAGGGGGAGAGTTTTTCATAATCGGGGCTCATTTGTGGGAGCCAGAAGGAGACAATAGCTAGGATAATAGATAGGATGGCGGTAATAATAAGAATTGTTGTAACTAAGTTCATTATCTTTCCTTGGACTTTAACCAAGACCAGGTGATTGGAAGTCACTTATACTAAAGTTAGTACTAGAAAGATTATGAGCCTCATCAGTAGATTGAGATGTATAGGAACAGTCATACGACGTCTACGAAGTGTCAGTATCAAGCGGCTGCTTCGAATCCGAAGTGGTGTTCAGATGTAAAGTGGTATTGAATTTGGCGAAGGAGACAAACTGCCAGGAAGGTCGACCCGATGATTACGTGTAGGCCGTGGAAACCGGTTGCCACGAAAAATGTTGAGCCGTAAACGCCATCAGCAATAGTGAAAGGTGCTTCGAAGTATTCTAGGGCTTGAAGAAAGGTGAAGTAGAAGCCAAGAAGGATAGTTAGTGCAAGGGATTGAATTGCCTGCTTTCGTTCACCTTCTATGATGCTGTGGTGGGCTCAGGTGACTGTAACTCCTGAAGCAAGGAGGACGGCTGTATTAAGAAGAGGGACTTCAAACGGGTCCAGGGTGGTGATACCTGTTGGGGGCCAGCAGCCGCCTAAGTCGGGGGTTGGCGCTAGACTTGAGTGATAAAAGGCTCAGAAAAACCCTAGGAAGAAGAAGACTTCTGAAGTAATAAACAGGATTATTCCGTAACGAAGTCCTTTTTGAACGGGGGGTGTGTGGTGGCCCTGGAATGTTCCTTCTCGAATAATGTCCCGCCATCATTGATATATTGTGAGAAGTAGAAGTACAGTTCCTAGGCTTAGCAGGGTTATAGAGTTAAAGTGGAATCAAATTGCGGTTCCGGAGGTCATAAGCAGGGCGGCAACTGCGCCTGTAAGTGGTCACGGGCTGGGGTCGACTATGTGGTATGCGTGTGCTTGGTGGGCCATTAAACGTTTTCTTGTAGGTAGAGGCTTAAAAGAAGGACAAAGACATAGGCTTGAATTACTGCAACAGCAACTTCTAGTATGGAGAGTATTAGGAGAAGGACTCCGGTAAGAACTGCCACGGTGGGCTGTAGGGGGAGAAGGACGAATATACCTGTTGAAATTAGTTGAATGAGAAGGTGACCGGCGGTTAGGTTTGCTGTGAGTCGGACTCCAAGAGCCAGGGGTCGAATTATTAGGCTAATCGTTTCGATAATGATTAGTACAGGAATGAGAAGAAGGGGTGTTCCTTCTGGCAGAAGATGGGCTAGAGAGAAGTTTGGCTGGTAGCGGAATCCAATGAGAACTGTTGCTAGTCAGAGGGGTACGGCAAAGCCTAAGTTAATTGATAGTTGAGTAGTAGGTGTAAAGGTGTAGGGGAGGAGGCCAAGGAGATTTAGGCCAAGTAGGAATACTATTAGAGAAGTTAGGATTAGCGCTCATTTATGCCCTGGCTGGTTGATAGGCATAAGAAGTTGGCGTGCAAATGAGTTGACAAATCAGCCTTGGAGGGTTACCAGTCGGTTATTTAGTCAGCGGGAGGAAGGAGTTGGGAAGAGAGTTCAGGGAAGAACGAGGGCAAGTGCTATGAGGGGTACTCCTATAAAAAATGGGCTTGAAAATTGGTCAAAGAAGCTTAGTATCATGGTCAAGTTCAGGGCTCTGTTTTAGGCTTTTCAGCGCTTTGAAGGGTAGGTTCATTGGGAAAAGTATGGGCTATAACCTTAGGGGGCAGAATAGTAAGAAAAATTACTCAGGAGAATACCAGGATGGCGAACCAGGGTGCAGGGTTTAGTTGGGGCATGTCACTAAGGGTGGTTGGAAGGCACCATTTTTTAGCTTAAAAGGCTAACGCTTTGTCCGGTTTAGCTTCTTAATGAGGCATCTTCAAGTATTAGGGAAGACCATTTTTCGAAATACTCTAAAGGTACGGCTTCAACTACAATAGGCATGAAGCTGTGATTAGCTCCGCAGATTTCAGAGCATTGACCATAAAAGACTCCTGGGCGGGAGGTAATGAATGCTGTTTGGTTCAAACGGCCTGGGACGGCGTCTATTTTTACACCAAGGGCTGGGACTGCTCATGAGTGAAGAACGTCTTCGGCTGAGACTAGAATTCGAATGGGGGACTCGACGGGAACAACCATTCGGTGGTCGGCCTCTAAAAGGCGGAATTGTCCAGGGGCAAGATCTTGTGTAGGAAGCATGTAAGAGTCGAAGCCAAGCTCTTCGTAGTCTGTGTACTCGTAGCTTCAATATCATTGGTGTCCCATGGCCTTAATTGTAAGGTGAGGGTCGTTAATCTCGTCTATCAAGTAGAGAATGCGCAAGGATGGGAGAGCGATTAGGATTAAAATAACTGCTGGAAGGACAGTTCAGATTACTTCAATTTCTTGTGAGTCTAAAATGTATTTATTAGTTAGTTTGGTGGAGACTGTTGCCACGATAATGTAAAGTACAAGTGTGCTAATTAGAAATACAATTATTAGGGCATGGTCGTGGAAATGGAGGAGTTCTTCTATTACTGGTGAAGCTGCATCTTGAAATCCTAATTGTGAGGGATGGGCCATTAGTTAAACAAGGCGCGCGGGAGTTTAACCCACAACTCTGCCCTGACAAAGCAGTGTAATTGTCCGTTTTACTAGCGCCTTATAAGAAAGTGGCAGAGTGGTTATGCTATTGGCTTGAAACCAATTTATGGGGGTTCGATTCCTTCCTTTCTCGATTAGTTCGCACTTTAACTTGCACGAATGCTGGTTCTTCAAATGTGTGGTAGGGGGGTGGGCAGCCATGTAGTCATTCAACGTTAGTTGAGGTTATGTCTGCTGCACGAACTTCACGTTTAGAAGCAAAGGCTTCCCAGAGGATGAAGAGGAACAGAATTACGGCTACGAGGGAAATAAGGGAGCCAATAGATGAGACAGTGTTTCAGAGTGTGTATGCATCTGGGTAGTCTGAGTATCGACGAGGCATCCCAGCCAGACCGAGGAAGTGCTGTGGGAAGAATGTGAGGTTAACACCGAGAAACATCACCCCAAAGTGGATCTTAGTTCAGGTGCTGTGTAGAGTGTATCCTGAAAATAGGGGGAATCAGTGAACAAAGCCGGCCATAATTGCAAAGACGGCTCCTATAGAGAGAACGTAGTGGAAGTGGGCAACTACGTAGTAAGTATCATGCAGGACAATGTCAAGAGACGAATTTGCTAGGACGATACCTGTCAGTCCACCTACTGTAAATAAGAAAATGAAGCCGACGGCTCAGAGCATGGGGGTGTCTCATTTAATTGTTCCTCCGTGAAGAGTTGCTAATCAGCTAAAGACCTTTACACCAGTGGGAATGGCAATAATTATTGTTGCAGATGTAAAGTAGGCACGTGTGTCGACATCTATTCCAACTGTAAATATGTGATGGGCTCAAACGATAAATCCTAGGAGACCAATGGCCATCATTGCTCACACCATCCCCATGTACCCGAAAGGTTCTTTTTTACCGGAGTAGTAAGCTACGATGTGAGAGATTATCCCAAATCCTGGGAGAATAAGAATGTAGACTTCTGGGTGCCCGAAGAATCAGAATAAGTGTTGGTAGAGAATAGGGTCTCCTCCTCCGGCAGGGTCAAAGAAGGTGGTGTTTAGGTTGCGGTCGGTAAGTAGCATTGTAATTCCCGCAGCAAGGACTGGGAGGGACAAAAGAAGGAGGACGGCGGTGATGAGAACAGCTCAAACAAATAGAGGGGTTTGATACTGAGTAATAGCAGGGGGTTTCATATTAATGATGGTCGTGATGAAATTAATTGCACCAAGAATTGATGAAATACCCGCTAAGTGAAGGGAGAAGATGGTAAGATCGACTGATGCTCCTGCGTGAGCGAGATTGCCCGCTAGTGGGGGGTAGACTGTTCACCCAGTGCCAGCCCCAGCCTCAACTCCTGAGGAGGCGAGGAGGAGGAGGAATGAGGGAGGGAGTAGTCAGAAGCTTATGTTGTTTATTCGGGGGAATGCCATATCAGGGGCACCAATTATTAGTGGGATTAATCAGTTTCCGAAGCCTCCAATCATAATTGGTATCACTATAAAGAAAATTATTACAAATGCGTGTGCTGTAACAATTACATTATAAATCTGGTCGTCGCCTAGAAGAGCCCCGGGCTGGCTAAGTTCAGCTCGAATGAGCAGGCTTAAGGCAGTCCCTACTATTCCGGCCCAAGCACCAAATACAAGATAAAGGGTGCCGATGTCTTTATGGTTGGTTGAGAAAAATCAGCGTGTGATTGCCACAGGTAAGATGGCTGAGGTTTAAGCGGTGGATTGTAGCCCCATAAACAGAGGTTTGAGTCCTCTTCTTATCAAGCTCCGAGGTGTTTTACATGCTGGATTGCAAACCCAGAGTAGTAGACTAGCGTCTACCGGGGCTTTCCCCCGCCTTCCCCGCCTTGTATAGGCGGGGGAAAGATAGATAGATGCTCGTTGGTTTGGGCGCTTAGCTGTTAACTAAGAGTTTGTAGGATCGAAGCCTGCCTGTCTAGTAAAGCTCTAGCTTAATTAAAGCGCCTGTTTTGCATGCAGGAGATGTGAGTTAAAGCCTTGCGAGTTTTACAGGGACTGGGAGATTTTAACTCCCGCTAACGGCTTTGAAGGCCGCTGGTCTGATTTAGCCTAAGTCTCTTAGAGAGATAAAAGCATTACAATTGTTGGGGTGAGGGGAAGTAGTAATACTGTGGCAACAGTGGTGGCTGATAGGAATAGTGTTAGGTGGGATGTCGGGTATCGTCATGGAGTGGTTCCGATCAGGGTGTTTGGGGATACGGTTAGAGTAAGGGCGTATGCTAAACGAAGGTAGAAATAGAGGCTCAGGAGCGCTGATAGTGCTGCTAGTGTGGCGAGGGGTATGAGTTCTTGCTTGGTTAGTTCTTGGAGGATAAGTCATTTTGACATAAAACCGGTGAGTGGGGGAAGGCCTCCGAGGGAAAGAAGAATGAGGGGGGCGAGGGCAGTAATTATTGGGGTCTTTGTTCAGGACATAGCAAGTGAGTTAATGTTGGTTGCATTGTTTAGCTTGAATGTTAGGAATGCTGAAAATGTTATGGTAAAATAGATGATTAGTGTTAAGAGGGCAAGGGAGGGGGAGAATTGCAGAACGAGAGTTATTCAGCCCAAGTGAGCAATAGAGGAGTAGGCGAGGATTTTTCGCAGTTGGGTTTGATTTAGTCCCCCTCAACCACCGATTAAGGTTGATGTAATTCCGAGGGCGAGTAGGAGTGAGGAGTTAGTGGGTTGGAGTTGAAGAAGAAGAGCAAATGGGGCAAGTTTTTGTCAAGTGGAGAGAATTAGGCCTGTGGTGAGGTCAACGCCTTGAAGGACTTCGGGAAGTCATGAGTGTAGTGGGGCTAGGCCAATTTTGAGGGCAAGAGCAAGGGTAATAAGTGTAACGGGAAGAGGGTGTGCTATTTGTTGGATATCTCATTGTCCTACAAGTCAGGCGTTAGTGGCGCTTGCAAATAATAGCATGGCGGCTGCTGTGGCTTGTGCAATAAAATATTTGGTGGTGGCTTCAACTGCACGTGGGTGGTGGTGTTGGGCTATGAGGGGGAGGATAGCTAGGGTATTAATTTCAAGTCCTATTCAGGCGAGGAGTCAGTGGGAGCTTGCAAATGCAATTGTAGTGCCTAGGCCAAGTGCAAATAGCAGAGTAACTAAGATGAAGGGGCTCATTAGTAAAGGAAGGATTCTAACCAACATTTTTGGGGTATGGGCCCAAAAGCTTAATTTAGCTGACTTTACTAGGAAGTGGTGTAGTGGAAGCACTGAGAGTTTTGATCTCTCCAGGTAGGGTTCGAGTCCCTTCTTTCTAAGGAGTTGGGGGGACTTTAACCCCCATGGTTCACTCTATCAAAGTGGCCCTTTACTTCAGGCACAGCTCCAAGTACTAGAGGTGAGGGGGCAGACCTGCGAATGCAATAGGAATAGCGAGGTGTCAAATGACTAGGGCAAGTGTAAGAGGAAGAAAATTTTTTCAGATGAGATGTATTAGTTGATCATATCGAAATCGGGGGTAGGAGGCTCGGACCCACAAGAAAACAACTGAGAGTAGTGCTGCTTTGGTCATTAGATTTATTGCAGTAAGTTCAGGGAATGCGGGGATGTGGGAGGCTCCAAGAAATAGTGTAGCGGAAAGTGTATTTATAAGAAGGATATTAGCGTATTCGGCCAAGAAGAATAGGGCAAAGGGGCCTCCTGCGTATTCAACGTTGAACCCAGAGACTAGTTCGGACTCACCTTCGGTGAGATCGAAGGGGGCTCGGTTGGTTTCTGCTAGTGTGGAAATGTATCATATTGCGGCTAGGGGCCATGTCGGAACAATTAATCAGATGCTTTCCTGTGCAACGTTAAAGATTTGTAGGGTAAACCCCCCTGTAAAGATAATTGTGCATAAAAGGATGAGCCCGAGGCTTACTTCGTATGAAATGGTTTGGGCTACAGCTCGTAAGGCCCCGATGAGAGCATACTTTGAATTTGATGCTCATCCTGAGCCAAGAATAGAATAGACTGCAAGGCTGGAAAGGGCAAGAATAAAAAGGATTCCTAAGTTAAGGTCTACGACTGAGTATGGCATAGGTATTGGGGCTCAGAGGGTGAGAGCAAGTGTGAGTGCAAGTATTGGGGCGAGTAGAAAGAGAACGGGGGAAGAGGTTGAGGGTCGTACGGGCTCTTTAATGAAGAGTTTTACCCCGTCGGCGATGGGCTGAAGAAGCCCATAAGGGCCAACGATGTTTGGCCCTTTTCGTAGCTGTATATAACCTAGAACTTTTCGTTCAAGTAGTGTTAGGAAAGCAACGGCTAGAAGAACGGGGACGATAAAGGCTAGAGGGTTGATTAAGTGGGTAAACAGTGTATAGAGCATTATTAAGGAGAGGACTTGAACCTCTGTTGAGAGGGCTTAGACCTCTTGCAATGCCGGGCTCTGCCACCTTAATTAGCCATTCTCTCAGGCGGGAGGGGGATGCCCTTTTGCCTGTTTTAGTTGTTTTCAGCAGGTTAGGGGGAGGCGTGCCTTGAGCAGAGGCCTCTCCTTTTCGGTCCTTTCGTACTAGAAAAGATCATTATCATAGATAGAAACTGACCTGGATTACTCCGGTCTGAACTCAGATCACGTAGGACTTTAATCGTTGAACAAACGAACCCTTAATAGCGGCTGCACCATTAGGATGTCCTGATCCAACATCGAGGTCGTAAACCCCCTTGTCGATAAGGGCTCTTTAAGGGGATTGCGCTGTTATCCCTAGGGTAACTCGGTCCGTTGATCGGCATGTGCCGGATCTTGTTGGTCAGAATTTCTGTTCATTAGAGCGGGAGCTCTTGGGTCTGGGAATGTGTGTTCCCAATCCACATGGGGGTTTTGTATTTCCCCGCGGTCGCCCCAACCAAAGACATTGGGGCAGGTTTCATTTGGTTTCTTCCTTTGTTTAGGGGTGCTTTACATGAGCTGCCTTGACGTCTAAAGCTCCATAGGGTCTTCTCGTCTTATGTAATAATCCCCGCTTCTGCACGGGGAGATCAATTTCATTGACTGGGGAGGGGAGACAGTTAAGCCCTCGTGATGCCATTCATACAGGTCTCCATTTAAAAGACAAGTGATTGCGCTACCTTCGCACGGTCAAAATACCGCGGCCGTTAAACATATAGTCACAGGGCAGGCGGGACCTCTTATTCGTTGATTTTGCAAGAGGCGATGTTTTTGGTAAACAGGCGAGGCTTTAGGTGTTTGCCGAGTTCCTTCCCTTCCTTTTAGTCTTTCCCTAAAAGCATTCCAGTGTGGGGTTAACGTTTTTATTTTGGGGGGTTTTCTAGTTAATTAATTTGGAGCCCATTTCCCTCTTTGTTTGGGGGCGTTAAGATTCGGTGGTTTGTCCGTTCCGAGGTACACTTATGCAGGGAGAGAGTTTGTTTTCTCTTATTACTCATATTAGCATTATTTCTCCGCTGGTTGCAGCGGATAGTCTGATATTGAGAGGGGGATAAGATTGTATTATCGGGATTGATGGAAGGTTTTATGCACCTGAGCTTTAACGCTTTCTGAATGGGTGGCTGCTTTTAAGCCCACCGGGGTGCTTTACCTTGGGCAATTATGATCTTTACCCACCTATGAAGGTTGTGTCCTTGATCTTAGGGGCTGTACCCCCTAAGATTAACTCTCTCGGTTTCTTTGGAAATCTAATTAGGTTTAGAATACGAAATTTGAAGTAAGAAGCCGTGAGGCTGAACTTCTATCCATTTCTCAGACAACCAGCTATTACTAAGTTCGGTAGATTTATCACCTCTACTCAAAGTTCTTCCCACTCTTTTGCCACAGAGACGGGTTTGCCCTATAATAGGCTGACCTGAAGTAGCTCACTTAGTTTCGGGGGGCCAAACTAAAGTTCTCTTTGCTTGGGGTTACTGGCTAAATCATGATGCAAAAGGTACGAGTTTTAATCTCTGCTTTTTTAGGCTTTACTGGGTTGTTTCATTTCTCTTTCAGCGTTCCCTTGCGGTACTTTCTCTGTTGCTCCATAGTTCCTTTTCTGTCGCCCATACTAAGGGGGAAAAATGATTTGTTTTATTATACGTTAGTGTATTAGGGGGTATTAATGGGGGTGTGTTGATTTTTGTTGGGTGGGCTAGCTGGTTGGCGTCAGGGCAATCCGGTTTGCACGGATATCTTCTCAGTGTAAGGGAGACGCTATTCTAGTTTAGCTATGCTCTGGTTGTCCAAGTGCACCTTCCGGTACACTTACCATGTTACGACTTGCCTCCCCTCTATGGTTTTTTGGTGGATTAATTAGTGTTTAGGGGGGTTTTGGGGAGAGTGACGGGCGGTGTGTGCGCGCTTAAGAGCCGGTTTCAGTGGAACACTCTACTTTCCGCTTACTGCTAAATCCTCCTTCAGATGCGCGGTTTCAGTGCATCTTTCGTAGTACCCTATATTTAAAAGGGAATGTAGCCCATTTCTTCCCCCTCCATTCGCTACACCTCGACCTGACGTTCTGGGCAGTGCCAATTCCGCTTACTTTTTGGCCTTCACAGGGTAAGCTGGCGACGGTGGTATATAGGCGGGACGAGCAAGGAAGGGTGAGGTTGAACGGGGATTATCGGTTCTAGAACAGGCTCCTCTAGGTGGGTCTAAAGCACCGCCAAGTCCTTTGGGTTTTAAGCTAATGCTCGTAGTACCCAGGCGGACAGAAATTGTATTTTACTGTCAATGTTTACGGCTAAGCATAGTGGGGTATCTAATCCCAGTTTGTGCCTTAGCTTTCGTGGAGTCAGAATATATAAAGCTACTTTCGTGATTGGGCTTCTTACCTTCGGATGCGTATAACAGCCTTGAAGGCGTTCGGCTTTAATTTTAAGCTTGTTCTTAACCACCCTTTACGCCGATTTCTATCAACTTGGGCCTCCCGTATAACCGCGGTGGCTGGCACGAGTTTAACCGGCCCTCTTAGCTTTAACTGAGTCAAGTTTTCACTTATGTGTCAATGTTTATCACTGCTGAGTACCCTTGAGGGTGTGGCTGAGCAAGGTGTCGTGGGCCTAAATTATATGTGCCTGATACCAGCTCCTTGTTTCCGGGCAGGAAACTATAGGGCATTCTCACGGGGGCGCGGATACTTGCATGTGTAAGTCTAGCTAGAGCTGATAGAAAAGTCAGGACCAAACCTTTGTGCTTGCGGAGCTTTCTAGGGCCCATCTTAACAGCTTCAGTGTTATGCTTTAATTAAGCTACACGAGC